ACATTTTAAAAAACGACGAAAAGAACATGGCGTACTGTACGGGCTGGATCACCAGCTTCGAACAAGAAGATTTAAACGTATAACTTTTTTAAGTCGTTCGAGCGTAACTTTGAGAAGTTTTAAGCAGTCTAATTTCGACGATTATAATCTTTTTAAAAGATTTAATAGAGATTCGGGTTTTATAAATTATTTGGAAGAACCAGATTTTCGTCGAGCCGTAATCAAAGGATCTATGCGCACTCAAAGGCGTAAAGTGGTTATTTGGGGACCGTCTCTAGGAAATGCCCATTCCCCGCTTTTTTTCGAAAAAATGGAAAACTTTCCTTTTCCTATATCCGACCTAATGAAACTTTTTTCTAATATTAGAGATTGGTTGGCTGTAAAGTCAGAATTAGAAATTTTAGATCAAGAATTTCGAATAAAAAAAAACTACCAGGCAACGGGAATAGAAATATGGGATAACATTCCACATAGACAAAAAACAAGAAGTATTCTGTTAATAGCTCAAGCAATTTTTAGAAAATATATTAAATTCCCCTTATTGATAATAGCTAAGAATATTGGCCGTATTTTATTAGGACAATCTCCGGAATGGTATGAGGATTTCCGAGATTGGAATAGAGAAATTTATTTAAGATGCAGCTTGAATGGTATTCAATTCTACAAAAAAGATTTTCCTAAAAATTGGTTAAAAGAAGGTTTTCAGATAAAAATCCTATATCCTTTTCATTTGAAACCTTGGCACAGCTCTAAGCGACGACTCTATAAGAGAGATCTAAAGAAACAAGATGATTTTGATTCTTGTTTTTTAACAGTTTTCGGAATGGAAATGGAATATCCTTTTGGTCCTCCTCGAAAAACACCTTCCTTTTTTGAACCCATTTTTAAAGATATAGACTTTAAAGTCGAACTCAGAAAATTGAATTTTAGAGTTCGAAGAGTTTTTAAAAAAATAACAAAGAAAGAAGCAAAAGCATTTTTATTTGTAAAACGAATAATAAAACAACTTTTCAAAGGAAAGACAATTCCATTATTTATACCGAGAGAAATATATGAATCAAGTGAAACTAAAAAAGAAAAGGATTCTATAATCAGCAATCAGATAATTAATGAATCAGTTAGTCAAATTCGATCTACAGGTTGGACAAATTATTCACAGGCGGAAGAAGAAATGCAAAATAGGATTGATAGAAGAAGCACAATCATAAATCAAATAGAAATAATGAAAAAAGAGAAAAAAAAAGGAAGGCCAGGAATAAAAAAAAATCAAAATAATAATGGAGAATCACCGCCAAAAAATGGGAAACTATTTAAAAGAAAAAATATTCAATTAATAGTTAAATTTTTCATTGAAAAAATATACATAGATATTTTTCTATGTATCATTAATATGCGCAGAATCGCTCTACAACTTTTTATCGCATCAACAAAAAAAATTCTTGATAAATACATTTACAATAATAAAACAAATCAAGAAAGCATTAATAAAACAAAACAAAATAAAATTGACTTTATCTGGCCTATGACTATAAAAAGGGCTTTTGATAATCTTATAAATAGTAAGGGGAAGCCCCATATTTTTTTTGACTTATCTTACTTGTCACAAAACTATGTATTTTTTAAATTATCACAAAGCCAAGTTATTAACTTTAATAAGTTAAGATCTATTCTTCAATATAATCGACCGTCTTTTTTTCTTAAGACTGAAATAAAGGATTTTTTTGGAAGACAAGGAATATTTCATTCCGAATTAAGACATAAGAAACTTCCAAATTATGGAATGAATCCATGGAAAAACTGGTTAAGAGGTGATTATCAATACGATTTATCTCAGATTACATGGTCTAGATTAGTCCCACAAAAATGGAGAAATGGAATCAATCAATCCCATACGTCTCAAAATAAAGATTTAAACAAATGGTATTCCTATGAAAAAGACCAATTAGTTGATTACAAAGAAAAACAAAATTCGAAAGTATATTTATTACCAAGTAAAGAGGAGAATTTTCAAAAAAACTATAGATATGATCTTTTATCATATAAATATATTCATTCTGAAACTAAGAAGAACTCCTATATTTATAGATCATCATTAGAAACAAATAAGAACCAAGAAAATTCCAACAGAAATAAAGAAAAATTTTTTAACATACTCAAGAATATTCCTATGAATAATTATCTAGGAAAAAGTTATAGTTATATTATATATATGGAAAAAAATCCAGATAGAAAATATTTGGTTTGTAAAATAAAAAAAAAAATTAAGGCTGAACCTAAACCTAATAAGGACCAAAAAATGGATAAAATTCATAATAATGGTCTTTTTTATCTTCCGATTCATTCAAATTCCGAAATCAATTACAAATACAAAAGGGTCTTTTTTGATTGGATGGTAATGTTTTTTGATTGGATGGGAATGAATGAAAAAATCTTAATCTTAAATCGATTCACATCGACTCCGAAAGTTGTTTTCTTTCCAGAGTTTGTGATACTTTATGAT